CAAGTTAATTCACGAGGTTTTTTAAATCCACCTGTGAGATACACACGAAATACGTGCAGGATCATCATTAGAACCATCATACTTGCTGACCATCGATGAACTGATCGGATTAACCAACCGAAGTTGGCCTCCGTCATTATATATTGAACGGAGGAAAAAGCCTCTGTAACGGTTGGTCGGTAGTAAAAAGTCATAGCAAAACCGGTAGCAACTTGTACTAAAAAACAAGTAAGTGTAATTCCCCCTAAACAATAAAATATGTTGACATGAGGAGGAACATATTTACTCGTTATATCATCCGCAATTGCCTGAATCTCAAGACGTTCCTCAAACCAATCATATACTTTATTGAGATAGGTAACTAGCTCGACTCCCCCTCCGAGAACCGTATATGAAAATTTCATCTCGTACGGCTCAAGCAGAAACACACAAATTTTCAATGGATATTAGAAAAAAAGGGTTCAAAACTCCATCAGCCACAGGATTGTATCAATTTGCCTTGAAGATATTAAATAAGAAAAATCCAGAATTTCAATTTCTTCTTTGTGATGATAATGCCAAAAAATTTCAAGTTGGCTCATCTGTCTTTCTTTCCCTTATGTTGATCATTAGAGGCCTCTTGACTTTTCTCTTCCCTATTTTTTATTTTATTTATTTTTTTTTTATTTTACTAGTAAAATAAAAAAAATAAATAGTGGTTTTCTAATAGAAATTATCTTGTTGCGATCCTATGAATCAGTTTAATTAAAACCTTAGATTCATACTAGAGCCACGATGATTGAGTCTCAAGCTAAACAAAAGGCAAGGGTTCTTCGAATAAGAACCGCTTGATGATCATTTATTGAATTGGTGTAATGACTCGACAAAATCGAGAAAAAAAAAAGGTTGTCTTTTGGGCAAACAAAATTGGAAAGAAAAAAGTTCTTTTTTTATTAAGAACTACTTTAATTTTTTTTTTTTTCAGTCTGGTTGCGAGGTCTAAATAGTGAGTATGAATCATAGTTCCATTTTTTTTCTTGATCCACCCTATGTATTTCGTGTTCCAGATACTAGAATAAATAATATCCGACGAATTAGAATCATCTTGATAGAGAGAACAGGCCCTTTCTATGTATTATCAATAGGATCAATTCTAACAAGTCACACACTCATATTCCAGAAATACCAAAACAAAAAAATCCACGGTCGAACTACCAGAATGTCTAGAAATGTGGAGCTTAAAGCAGAAAGAGCTTTTTTGGATGGAAAAACTATGACTTCATAGTTTTAGTTAGTAGAAACCTAATTCATTAAAATTCCGTCCAGTAAAACAGAAGAATTATAAATCTCTAAAATGATAGATAGGAATATCGCGAATAAAGCCATTGCAACCCCCATAAAAGGGGTAGTCCCCCAACCCGGAGCGACTTTCCCATATTCCGAATTCAAGGGTTTCAATAAACTACCTGCGCCAGTTCGTTTTGGCCTAGCTCTAGAACTATCTTCAACGGTTTGTGTAGCCATAAATTCTATTTAATCATTGGTGTTGACTTTGTATACTATTCCGTTGTAGTTGTAAATACACGATCTTTATCATAGATCCATTGTAATCTTGAAATTCTATAAAAATGGAAACAGCAACTTTAGTCGCCATCTCCATATCTGGTTTACTTGTAAGCTTTACTGGGTATGCCTTATATACCGCGTTTGGGCAACCCTCTCAACAATTAAGAGATCCATTCGAAGAACATGGGGACTAATTGAATTGAAGTAAGAAGTCTCCCAGCTGGGAGACTTCTTACTTCAATTCAATTATTTCATTTTTTAGTCGGAACCTTAGGTGGTTCTCGGAAGAAGATAGCGAAAAAAATTATTCCTAAAGTCGAAACTAAAAGGAACGTATAAACCAATGCTTCCATAGATTCGATCGTGGTTTATTTACAATTATAACTTCCACACCTATTCACTTGTCATTTGGGATCATTTCCCATATAAAAAAAGAAAAAGAGTCAAAGAAAGGACAGGAGATGTTTCCCATATCAAATCAAAAAAGAGAGGCAAAATACCATAGCAATGTGGTATCAGATTGTCTGTCTTCTTGTAGTTGGATCCCCAACTTTTTGGAATGTTCCAAATTCCACTTGAGCATCCAAGTCTGGATCAATACCAGCAAAAACATCTCGGAACAAGGTTCGAGCGCCATGCCAAATGTGTCCGAAAAAGAAGAGCAAAGCAAAGGTAGCATGACCAAAAGTGAACCAACCCCTTGGACTGCTGCGAAAAACACCATCTGATTTCAAAGTAGCTCGATCTAATTCAAAAATTTCTCCTAATTGGGCACGCCTCGCATATTTTTTTACAGTAGCAGGATCAGAATAACTTACTCCATTAAGTTCGCCACCATAGAACTCCACCGTTACGCCTACTTGTTCAACGCTATATTTGGATTCTGCTCTTCTAAAAGGAACATCCGCTCTCACAATTCCCTCTTCATCTACCAAAACTACCGGAAATGTTTCAAAAAAAGTAGGCATACGACGTACAAAAAGCTCGCGCCCTTCTTTATCTCTAAAGACGGGATGTCCTAACCATCCAACAGCTATTCCATCCCCATTGTCCATTGAGCCCGCTCTGAATAATCCCCCCTTTGCCGGATTATTACCAATATAATCATAAAAAGCTAATTTTTCGGGAATTTTAGACCAAGCTTCTGATAAACTAAGATTTTCGGCTAATCCATCGCTAACTCTTCGATATATTTCTTGCTGAAAGTATCCCTGATCCCACTGATAACGAGTAGGTCCAAATAATTCGATTGGGGTAGTTGCCGATCCATACCACATAGTTCCGGCAACTACGAAAGCTGCAAAAAAAACAGCAGCAATACTGCTGGAAAGTACAGTTTCAATATTGCCCATACGTAATCCTTTGTATAGACGTTGAGGCGGACGGACACTAAGATGGAATAGGCCCGCTAGTATGCCCAGTGTACCCGCAGCAATATGATGCGAAGCTATTCCTCCCGGAACGAAAGGATCAAAACCTTCTGCACCCCACGCAGGATTTACAGCTTGTACTTTTCCTGTTAGTCCATAAGGATCGGACACCCATATCCCAGGACCATACAAACCGGTTACATGAAATGCACCAAAGCCAAAACAAGCCACCCCTGCAAGAAATAAATGAATTCCAAAGATCTTGGGCAAATCCAAAGAAGGTTTTCCCGTCCGCTCATCACAGAATATTTCTAGGTCCCAATATACCCAATGCCAGATAGCTGCCAAGAAACACAAGCCAGAAAACACAATATGTGCACCTGCCACACCTTCATAACTCCAAATACCCGGATTCGTTATAGTTCCTCCTGAAATACTCCAACCACCCCACGAATTGGTTATTCCTAAACGAGTCATGAAGGGGATGACGAACATACCTTGTCTCCACATTGGATCCAGAACAGGATCAGAGGGATCAAAAACCGCTAATTCGTATAAAGCCATTGAGCCAGCCCAACCAGAAACTAGAGCTGTATGCATTATATGCACCGAAAGCAATCGACCCGGGTCATTCAATACGACAGTATGAACACGATACCAAGGCAAACCCATGGAAATACCCCTTTAGCAAAGAAAAATAGACACGATGTCGTTTTATTTTATCGCATTGAAAAAGACTATCCATATCCTATATACCTAACCCTTCCAAGGAATTCTGTGTCAGAAAGCGTGAATATTTATTTCATTCCATTAAAAATAAGAAGCCATTCTGTTTGTAAGAAGAAAGAGAAGCAGATCTATTCTATACTCGATAAGTGCCAATATGCAATGGGTACCTCGGGCTATTTTGAAAAACGAAGAATAGATCCCTAACCCCTCTTTGTTTATCATTCGAATCACAGATTCCTTTTTCTTTATTCAATCTGTCTTACCTTCCTTATATGTATAATTTTTCAATCTATGTATTAATAGAATCTATAGTATTCTTATAGAATAAGAAAAAAAGGAAAATAATAAACTGCGGATTCTTTCTTTCTCTTCCATTCTTAAGTTTCCATATTAAAGTGTAGTTTTCTTACTTAAATCTAATAATATTAATCTAATATGCCCATTGGTGTTCCAAAAGTACCTTACCGGATTCCCGGAGATGAAGAAGCGACTTGGGTTGACTTATACAATGTTATGTATCGAGAAAGGACACTTTTTTTAGGTCAAGAGATTCGTTGCGAGATCACGAATCATATTACAGGTCTCATGGTATATCTCAGTATAGAAGATGGAATTAGCGATATTTTTTTGTTTATAAACTCCCCCGGCGGGTGGCTAATCTCAGGAATGGCGATTTTTGATACGATGCAAACGGTGACACCAGATATATATACAATATGCCTCGGAATAGCTGCGTCCATGGCCTCCTTCATTCTGCTTGGAGGAGAACCCACTAAACGTATAGCATTCCCTCACGCTAGAATTATGCTTCACCAACCGGCTAGTGCTTATTATCGGGCAAGGACACCAGAATTTTTACTAGAAGTGGAAGAGTTACACAAAGTTCGCGAAATGATCACAAGGGTTTATGCACTAAGAACAGGCAAGCCTTTTTGGGTTGTATCCGAAGACATGGAAAGGGATGTTTTTATGTCAGCAGAGGAAGCCAAAGCTTATGGACTTGTCGATATTGTGGGGGATGAAATGATTGATGAGCACTGCGATACTGATCCAGTATGGTTTCCAGAAATGTTTAAGGATTGGTAGTGGCTGAATTTCTTGTAAATTTATTTCAAACCTAAATTCGGGTTTTATGGGATTTTATAGAAAATAGAAATACTTCATGATGATGAATCATCAGGTTAAGATCGATCTAAACCAATCCATTTTTTTTCTATATACATACGACATGCCAACGGTTAAACAACTTATTAGAAATGCAAGACAGCCAATACGAAATGCTAGAAAAACGCCCGCGCTTAAGGGATGTCCTCAGCGTCGAGGAACATGTGCTAGGGTGTATGTGCGACTCGTTCAGGTCATGAGTTCAAACAAATAAGACAATTTTTGACCATGATCGGTACCAATGAATAGGATAGAGTTTTTCTCTCCTAGATTTCTACGGTATACGGAATTTATGGTTTCCTTTGACGCAAATCCAATCATCTAGATTGGAAGAAGCAATTCCCCCATTGGTAGCAAATGGTTATCGATTAAGCGGAGGAAATAGTAATAAAAAGAAAAGGCTTATGCTCCTTTATCTTAAAAGAACGGACTAAAGGGTCAGCTACTTAGCTAACTTTCATAATTAAATACCGTCACTGTATGAATAACTCTTATTTATTGTGAAAAGAGCGATTTACTCTATAATGGATAGGTAGAGCCAAAGACTGTGAACTATACAAGTTCACAATACCTTTTTTTTGATGAAAGAAAGGGCTCCGGTGTATAGAGAGGGCCTCACCGTTTAAAAGAGAACCATAGAAACGATGGAACCCACTGTTTTTAGTTTTTTTAGTATCGTTAGAATTTGTTATTTCTATGCGAAATAACCGAAGGGGTAGAATAAAAAAGCGTGGTTAGGAAGGTTATAGTAGCAAAAGCCATTGGAATTAATATTTTATATATTGGAATAATCCGTTTTGTTATTAATGGGAAAAAGAAGGGTTAAAAGAAGAGAAATCATTAGTTATTCATTAAGGTTAATTTGATTCAATGACCAGAGTTCCGCGAGGATATATAGCTCGGAGACGACGAACAAAAATGCGTTCATTTGCTTCAAACTTTAGAGGGGCTCATTTAAGACTTAATCGAATGATTACTCAACAAGTAAGAAGAGCTTTTGTTTCTTCTCATCGAGATAGAGGCAGGCAAAAGAGGGATTTTCGTCGTTTGTGGATCACTCGGATAAACGCAGCAACACGGATATATAAAGTATTCAATAGTTATAGTAAATTAATACACAATCTGTACAAAAAGGAATTGATTCTTAATCGTAAAATGCTTGCACAAGTAGCTGTATTAAATCCAAATAATCTTTACACGATTTCCAATAAAATAAAGACCATCAATTAAAGGGATAAAAAAGTAATATACAGGAATAATTAAAACCGAATTCCCGGAGAGGGAACTCCGGGAAGATACAATAAATTAAGATTAAGTGGTAGGAATCAACGAGCATGTTGCAATAAATAAAAAAACTATTTCTTTTTTTTCTTATAACAAACAAAAGAATCCAAACTGGATTACTTTATTTATATACGGGTCTGACCCTTCCGAATAAAACATCAACAATCGGAACTTAAGCTCCGATTGTTGTTTCTTAAATTCTGGTTGGAGTTTCTTAAATTTCGATTGGAATTGAACTTTTGTGTTAATTGAGGAATATGTCTATTTTTTCTGTGTCTAGGACCAGTAATTATTGAAATTGACTGGGCTTGAAATTGCTTCTCATTTTCATAGTTACGAAATGGTAAGAAAGATAAAATACGAGCCTGTTTTATAGCAAGAGTAATTAATCGTTGTTGTTTCAAGGTTAATCTATTTATTCGTCTGGATAATATTTTTCCTTGTTCACTAATAAATCGATTAATTAAGCTCATGTTTCTATAATCAATTCGATCCCCCGGACCAATTCGGGAACGCCTACGAAAAGGTTGTTTGGATTTACGAAAAGGTTGTTTGAATTTACGAAAAGGTTGCTTGGATTTATGAAAAGTTTGTTTGGATTTACCAAAAGGTTGCTTAGATTTACGAAAGGGTTGTTTAGATATATACATGATTTATTCCTTATTTAAAAATTTGAAAAAATTGATTTCTTTATTTTATTAATTTTGGATCCATAAGAAGTAGTCTTTCTTTGGTCCATATATTATTTGATTCATATACTATATAAAAATATAAAAATATAAATATAAAAACCTCTATACATATGAAATAATATCTACCTAAAGTGGATTTGTATTTTTGATTCTATCTTTTTGATTCTATCTATGTTCTATATATTAAATAATAAATTCTTACTCTTTCTATTCTTTAGAAAAATAAAAATGAAAAACACGATGCCCTTATTTCTTTATTTCATTATGAGTCGTATGCTTACGGCAATAACGACAAAATTTTCTTAATTCTAATTGTCCGGGTGTATTGTGGCGATTCTTTTGAGTACTATATCTAGAAATACCCGTCGATTCCTTATTGGTACCCTTTCGAACACAACTGATACATTCCAAAATCACTCTGATTCTAACATCTTTGCCCTTGGCCATGAACCTCCTTTCCTTTTTGGATTGACTTAACTTAATTCTTATACCTGTTCTTTTATTCTTCTATATTGGATCCGAAAAAGAAGAATAAAATCCAATAGAATAAAAAAAAAATGGAGAAATAATTAAAGAATACAATCCTTGTCAAATTAGAAATTAGAAAGGATTTTCCTTCGAAATCCTTTCATTTAAGCGGCAAGCCCCGCTCTTTCTATGCTCAAATTTGTGAGGCCTGACTTAGCTTGGATACCGCTTTTAATTAAATTTATGTTTTCTTCCAAAATGAGATTTACCAAATTTTTGATGACTCTGAAGTTCAACGCAATCCTTCTTTTCTTTCTTTTTGCTTCGTATACTAAAAAAAGGATTGAAAAAAAATTTTCTTCATGTCACGAAGAATTCTATCTCTCGTATAGGAATAACTAGAATTAAAAAAAAGGGAATGACAAAGCATCCGGGAATAAACGATTAATTTCTATCAATAAACCTGCTAAAGCCCCAAACCATAGAGTACTTAGCACGGGTGCTACAGAGAGATATGTTTTTATATCCCGCATTGAAAATCCTCCTTCCTTATTGGAATACATATATGATCAGATACTCTTGCCCAAGATCGTTTGTATTTCTTTATTTAGGCGAAATTCCTAATTAAAAAAACTAAATCAATATTCTATATATATAGAATGAACCATAACCATATAGAATAGACGAGATTTTCCTATCCCTAAAAAAGAAAAAGATGACCCCCTCTTCCTATACATTACTAAGGAATAGTAATCTTTCTTTTATAGGCGAAATTCAACTGGATTTTAGATATATACCCTTCCTTGATTATATGAGACCAAAAACAAGAAATGACAAGAAAGTTCTATATAGATAGAGAAATAGAAGAAAATTACGATGTGGAAAACAAGAAAGGAATTGTGTACAATGGCATTGTACAACAATTTGGAAAAGGGATGTAGCGCAGCTTGGTAGCGCGTTTGTTTTGGGTACAAAATGTCACAGGTTCAAATCCTGTCATCCCTACCTATTACTTCTCTCTTCTTTATGGGCAGTAGCGGGGAGATCCATTAACGTGTATATAACTTGAATTTGTGGATACTATACGTACGTGAGACACGTTAGGAGTAGAAAAGGTTTTTTTTGAAAGCGCTCTTAGTTCAGTTTGGTAGAACGCGGGTCTCCAAAACCCGATGTCGTAGGTTCAAATCCTACAGAGCGTGATTCCATCTATCTTATGCTTATGTCGAAACAGAGTAAAATAACTTAAAAAAAACACAAAGTCGAATTACAATTCCAATTTGACCTCCTCTCCTCCAGACTAGAGAGGAGGTCAATCAAAAAATAAATATTACTCAATCAAAGATCCAACTGATCCCCACGCCTGTATTGCAAATACGCAGTCACGAATAATCCTGCTAAAGTAATAGGAATTAGGCCTAAGACGATTCCAAATAGAAAAACTTCAATCATTTCGATTTGTTCGAGGGGATAAAAAAAGAGGTACGATCTATCTCTAAATAATAGTCTAAATTATCCACGAATCTCAATGACCAAAAAAAGAATTGGTAATTAGCGTGCAAAAAGGTCCTATAATATCAGGAATCCAAAAGAAAGATTCTTATTTTCTGACTTATTCATTTAATTCATTTCAAATAAGACGTATCTTGTTCAAGCCAATAAATAGAGCTGGGGTTATAGTTAAAGCAGCCAGTAGAAAACCGAAATAACTAGTTATAGTAAGCATGAAGGGGTTAAATTCCATTTTTTTTACTACACTACATATGTTGGTAAAGCACTTACCTAAGTTATGGAAAATTCCTAATTCATCGGTTATTTTAGATAATACTAAAAAACAAGATAGAGCGAGATACAGAAGTGTAAAAGAAAATCGATTCATCAGATGGGACATGAGTCCCTAATTCCGAATCAAGAGATTTATTGTGGAATCTGTCAGTTAAGTAAAGTAATAATATTAAGAACTAGATCATCTAAACCCATTGAAAAATGAAATTGGATTTTTGGAGAATTTTGGAATAAAAGATAAATAAAGAATGGAATTTAAAAAAAGTTCTTTCTATTTATTTCTTTTTCAATAGGATTTAATCCTCTTTTAGAGCAAATGGGCGTCCCCTATTCCTTCTTATTTTAACTCATTGTATTCCGTATGGAATAAGAGGAGAAGAAAACCATTCCACGACTCCTGAAAGCCCCCCTGAAAAGGGGAAAAATTTACTTTATTTTTATTTATTAATTTTTGAACCCCGGCCAAAGTTGATTCGAAGACAAGTTACTTCAATTATCTTTTTCTTTTAAGTTCTATCTTCTGTCTTTCCCTATTTCATCTAGTAAAGTTACATACTTGCTGTTTGGTTAAGAAAGTTAGACCTAATCCAACAAACAAGATAGGATTGATTACGAATCTTGATTCTTCAAAGAATGTATTCCGTTTCTTTCATAAGGGATTATCTACTATTCGGTTTTCTATTTTTTAGATAATATTTTATATTAACCAATTTAATTCTTTAAAGGGAAAAGTTGGATTCGAATAAAACTTTTAACTAAAAAGGGATAGATTTCGCATATACTTATCCTTGTATTGCGTCAATATGAGAATATCTTTCCTAAATTCTTTATCCAAACCTATTGATCATTAACTTAGGTTTTCCCAAGATCCTGGTCACTATTCCAAATTAAATTATTCTATTATTCCGAAGACAATGAAAATAAGTAGGACCCAAAAATTGGGGTTTCTATTGATGCCTTGAA